TGGGATGATATCTTGAGCAGTTACGTATCTAGGACCCCTGACGCAAATGGATGCGTCACGAGTTCCATACAGATGACTTCTCAATACAATTTCTTTCAAATTCATTAAAATTGCATGTACTGATTCTTCAATACCGACTATCGTAGAATATTCATGTGGTACCTTTTCAGATTTTGCACGTGTAATACATGTTCCTTCTATTTCTCCAAGTAAAGCCCTTCGCATTGCGATACCTATCGTATCTGCTTGGCCTTTCATAAGCGGGGCCAAAATGAAACGGCCATAATAAAGACGCTTACTGTCTGTTCTTGATTCAACACACTTCCACTGTAGTGTCCGAGTGGATACTGCTACTTCCTCTCGAACCATAATAATATTATTCTTTTTTCAGATCATTGAATCATTTATTTCTCTTGAAATCCGTTCAATTCTTATTTCTACACACGTCTTTTTTTAGGAGGTCTACATCCATTATGTGGCATAGGGGTTACGTCACGTACGAAACTTAATAGTATACCACTTCTACGAATAGCTCGTAATGCTGCATCTCTTCCGAGACCAGGACCCTTTATCATGACTTCTGCTCGTTGCATACCCTGATCCACTACTGTACGAATAGCATTTCCTGCTGCGGTTTGAGCAGCAAATGGTGTCCCTCTTCTTGTGCCTCTGAATCCACAAGTACCAGCGGAGGACCAAGAAACCACCTGACCTAGTACATCTGTAACAGTCACAATGGTATTGTTGAAACTCGCTTGAACATGAATAACTCCTTTTGGTATTCTACGCCCACTCTTACGTGAACCAATACGCCCATTCCTACGTGAACCAATTCTTGGTATAGGTTTTGTCATATTTTATCATCTCATAAATATGAGTCAGAGATATACGGATATATCCATTTCATATCAAAACAGATCCTTTATTTGTCCATCGGGTCCTTTAGAAAATCCCTTTTTCTTTTTAGAAAGATTACCCTTGTCTCTGTTTATGTCTCGGATTGAAACAAATTACTATAATTCGTCCCCGCCTACGGATCAGTCGACATTTTTCACAAATTTTACGAACAGAGGCCCTTATTTTCATATTTGTTATTCCTTACCTTAATTCCGAATCTACTCCTTGGAAGAAAATAAGTCTCTTGAAATTTTGAACCTCGAATTGTATTCCCACGAAAGGAATGTTTAAAAATCCACCTACACCTAATCGTTTGAATCTTTGTTGCGAAGTCTATAAATTATACGTCCCCTGGTTGAATCATAACGACTTACTTCGATTTTTACTCTATCTCCTGGTAGTATCCGTATAAAACTTCGTCGGATCCTCCCCGAAACATAACCTAGAATCAGATCTTCATTATCTAAACGAACCCGGAACATACCATTGGGAAGTGATTCAGTAATTAAACCTTCATGAATCAATTTTTGTTCTTTCATTCCAGGTAACCCCCTTGAAGTATCAACTAATGGAGGAGGAGTGATATTAAACAACCCGTCTTTCCTCTCCTTTTTCACAAATAGGAAGTTACGGATCAACTTCGGATACCAGAAGGATCACCATATATAACACAAAACTTCTCCTCCAATTCCTTCTAGTCGAGCTTCTCGATCTGTCATTATACCTCTAGAAGTAGAAAGAATTACAATCCCCATTCCACCTAAAATCCTAGGAATTCGTTGATAGTTGGAATAGATTCGTAGACCGGGTCGGCTGATACGCTTTAAAATATTTCTATATGTTCCTTTCCTATTTCTTCTATGTCGCAGGGTTGAAACCAAGAAATATTTGTTGTTTTCCCGATGTTTCCTAACGTTTTCAATAAAACCTTCTCGTAGAAGTATTTTAACAACGCTTTCGGTCATATTAGTAGATGCTATTCGAACTGTTCCTTTTTTATCCATGTCGACATTTCTTATAGAAGTTAATATATCGGCAATAGTGTCCCTACCCATGACGAACTATAATTATTGGTGCCTCCTAATTTTGATATAATCAACATGTTACGTTTTTTTTTTATGTGAATTTTTGATTCTTTATTTATGAATTATTAAAAGTATATGCGTGAAACAAAATCTACTAATTGATCCATTTCAGATACCCTACTATATCATGGTCTCATCTACTAGTATTTATAATACCTCAGGAGCTAATGAGACTATTTTAGTGAAATTCAACTGTCTCAATTCTCGAGCGATCGCTCCAAAAACCCGAGTTCCTTTTGGATTTCCTTCTTGATCAATGACAACTGCTGCATTGTCATCATATCGTATTATCATACCGTTGTCACGTCTGAGTTCTTTACATGTACGTACAATTACAGCTCTGATCACTTCTGATCTTTCGAGAGGCATATTGGGCACTGCTTCTTTTATTACAGCAACAATAACGTCACCAATATGAGCATATCGGTGATTACTAGCTCCTATGATTCGAATACACATCAATTCTCGAGCCCCGCTGTTGTCCGCTACATTCAAATGGGTCTGAGGTTGAATCATATCATTTTTTTTTAATCTGTTTTTTCAATGCAAAGGTCGAAGGAAAAAAGAAAGAAATATTGTCTGTCCAGAAATAAAGAAATCCGCGATTGTTTTTTTCATCACAAATACCCCTTTGGTTCCACATCCCTATCCTGAAATAATGAATTGCGTTCGTATAGGCATTTTGCACGCAGCTATTTTAATAGCTGCTCTGGCTACAGTTTCCGATACTCCGCCCATTTCATAAAGTATTCGACCCGGCTTAACAACAGATACCCAATATTCGGGAGATCCCTTCCCCGAACCCATACGGGTTTCCGTAGGTCTTACTGTAACGGGTTTGTCGGGAAATATACGGACCCATATTTTTCCACCACGGCGCGCATATCGTGTCATTGCTCGTCGCCCTGCTTCTATTTGTCTAGATGTGATCCAAGCGGGTTCAAGTGCCTGAAGAGCATATCTACCGAAACAAATATGATTGCCTCGATAAGATATTCCCTTCATTCTTCCTCTATGTTGTTTACGGAATCTGGTTCTTTTGGGGTTATAGTTGATGGTTGTTTCTCAACCTCATCTCTACTACAGAACCGGACATGAGAGTTTCTTCTCATCCAGCTCCTCGCGAATGAAACGATTCAATAATATTACAGATACACATGTATTTATTGAATAATACACTAAATCATGGGATTTATTGATATTGAATCTGTCACGTAGGAATCTGTATATCTTGTATATATAGCTAGACGTATATTTCTATATATAGAAGATAATGCCTTTGCTTTATTTTTGTAACGAATCCTTGACCTTTACCGAATCGGCCAAAATTTTGCAATTCAATAAGGGTTTCGCGGGCGAATATTTACTCTTTCAATATTTGTTTCATTCGTAGGGTCAACCCATGGCCTCTCAGAATAAATCAATTGGTTCCTGGTTGGTTCCGCCATCCCACCCAATGAATCATTAGGATTCGTTTTCAATAGAATCTTCTGCAGTCACAGGTTCCGTCGTTCCCATAGCTTCTCCATTAATGGCTAGGCCTGAACTCTGCAATGGAGCTCCTCAATTCAAGTTCGTTCCCAAGTCAATCTCCTCAGTCTCTATTGACTCGAGGCTCTTTATTATTGGTATTTTTCCTATGAACCGTATTCATCTAATTATGGACGAATCAGTATTGATGCTTTATCACACTGCCTTTTATGAGATGATTCATAATAGACCATACATATTGGAATCATATACCATTGATATTCTCCTTCTCTCTTTCTCTCGTCCTTCCATTTACCCACATCCCTCTATTTTCGCTTCACAATCCATAATCAGATTGATTTTTCCTTTATGGAAAAAAGATTTCAGTTGCTACAACTATATGATTGACACATCATATAGTGACTGGTTCCTTGGATCTCGATAATACGAAGCAATGAGCTGGTTCTAAGTTCTATAGTTATTAGTTAGGGGCCAGTCCTTTTTTTTTGAATCCCAACTCTAAAGAAAAACCAACGAGTCACACACTAAGCATAGCAATTCTACCAAATGATCAATCCAATTTTTATTCAACCCTATAGAATTAGAATTGCTCATTTTTCATTGAAGGGAAAAAGAATAGTTTGTCGTTTTTTGTTCTATCACTGGATAGAATGGCAAGGAAAGGCCCATTATTGCTCGTCTACAAATATCCAAATTTTGATGCCTAATACCCCATAGATAGTTCGAACTGTATGGGAACAATGATCAATTTTAGCTCGAATGGTTTGTAGGGGAACCCTACCTTCTCTGATCCATTCGACACGTGCAATTTCTTTTCCGTCGATACGTCCTGCAATTTGTACTTGAATTCCTTTTGTATCCGCTTGTTCAGCTAATTCAATAGCTTTTTTCATTGCCTTTCGAAAGGAAACTCTATTCTTTAATTGTAGAGCTATATATTCTGCAAGAATATTAGGTTGTCCATAAGGTTTTGCAACTCTTGTGATAGCAATGTTAAGTCTCCGGTTCACAGAATGAAATCCTTTTTGTACATTGATCTGTAATTCTTCGATTCCTCGTGTTCGACCCTCTATTAACAAATTTGGAAATCCAATATAGATTATGACCTGGATCAGATCGATTTTTTTTTGAATCTCTATATGTGCAATTCCTTCGAAACCCGAGGATATTCTCCTATTTTTTTGTACATAATTCTTGATACAATCTCGTATTTTTTCATCTTCCTGGAGACCTATGGAATAATTTTTTGGTTGCGCGAACCAAAGGGATCTATGCTTTTGGTTTTCCCCACCAAGTCGGAAACCAAGGGGATTTATTTTTTTGCCCATATTTTTCTTCTCTCTCTTTCTCTTTTTTTTCTCTCTCTTTCTCCAAATATCTCTCTATTATAGGATCTTTCCATTGATCCTTTGTTTCTAAATATATATCCTGATCCGTTTTCTTTTTAGAGCTATCCCTCACTACAATAATTATATGACAGGTGGGTCTTTTTATCGGATAACTACGTCCTCGAGCCCGAGGTTTTAA